GTTTTCTGGGGGGATTTGGCTTCTTTGGCAAGCTGAGTTGGAGGTGAAGATTGTTCATCGCCAGTATGTTCATTTTAGTGTTTATCGGAATAATGCTTTTCTGTCCTGGGTAACGGCAGTCTATGCTAGTCCTAATGCTACTTTGCGGCGTGCTCTCTGGGAGCAGTTGAGTAGCTTGGCATCTATGATATCTGATCCTTGGCTAATAGGTGGGGGGACTTTCATTCCATTCTGTGTAGTTCAGAGAGCCGGGGTGGCTCAGCTAGTGGTAATCGGCCGTGTCGTTTGAGTTGGTTCCATTCCTCTAGTCTCTATGACATGAAGTTCGTTGGTCCGAAGTTGACTTGGGCTCGCAAGGGTTTGCTGAAGCGTTTAGATAGAGCTACACTTGAGAGTCTTTCTATTACTTCCTTGCTTACCTGGCTCACTTCGCAACAAAGAGAAGTTGTTTATTTGCTTGCTTAGCTAGAAGATGCCAACTTCGTTCACTTACGTCTCTCGTTTACTTGTTAGCTAGCCCTATTCCTCACCTTTGCTTTGAGGGTATCTAAATAAAAAAAAATATACAGTGGTGTGCTCGTTAGAGGATGCTTTTTTAGTTAGCTAAGCGACTACCTTAGTTGAAGGTGGGAGAGCAGCAAAGTCTCTTATCTTCCCAAAGAAGGCGGAAATCGAGATGTGAGAAAAAGAATAGCTATTCACTCTCCAAAGCCCTCAAAATTCTTTCTAGCAGATGTGAAGAGAGGATTGTTGACAATTCAATAACCACTGCAATACCCTCTTACGGAATGATCTCGGTGTTCTCGCTATGTCGTCAATCTCAGTATACGGAAATGGTCTGACCAAGAGGCATCGATCTGGAGTGGGTCTTGCATTGCCGGATGACAGGAGCCCTTTACCTCCACTCTTCAATTATATCCATACCAGGTGAACACAGATGATCGACCTTCAGTGCCTGGTCAACCATTAAAGAAGAGAAGAGGAGCGGAACAATGAGAAGGAGTTCGTAGCCCTCCAACCAGAACTAATCAACCCGCCTCTTCAACATCTCCATTTCCCATTCCATCTCTGGGATCCAATGCTTCTTCACCGGGCCCGCCCGATCCCCAGAACGTAAAATGGAACCATACCGGAAACCGTTTGATCAGGATAGAAAGAGCAAGGGGCTTTGTTTTCGTTGTGGTGACAAGTGGAATCCTGGTCACAGATGTAAGGGCAGAGAATTCAAGTATATGGCTGTGGATGAAGGAGATGAGTTGGATGAGGCTGATGAAGCTGAAACAGGGAAAAAGATAGAAGAATCAGATGAGGATGAAGTAAAGGAATTACTCTGGTTGTCTTTGCGGTCGATGGCAGGTTTAACAACTGAGAGATCCATGAGGATGAGAGGACAAATTGCAGGACAAGAAGTCATTGTTTTAATTGATTCAGGGGCTACAAGCAATTTCATAGCAGAGAGTGTAGCACATCGGTGTGGTCTGCAAATCACAGAAACTCGTGGATTTGGGGTTTCTATTGGAAATGGTCAAGTCGTTCCAAGTGCCGGGAAATGCAGCGGAGTAGAGCTAACGGTCCAAGATGTGCAGATACGTGCGGACTTCTTCCTGGAACCACGGATATAGTGCTGGGTTATGCGTGGTTGGCCACTCTGGGTGACACCAGAATGAATTGGGGAAGACACACCTTGAGTTTCCGTAGGGAAGATCAGTGGGTCACCTTAGCAGGCGATCCGTCACTGGTGCGAGCTCAAATCTCTCTCAATTCAATGGAGAGGGTAGTCAAAGAGGGAAGGAAGGCTTATCTCCTAGAGCTCACCGCACTGTTTGCAGGAGGAATTAAGACTCAAAATTTTCCTGAGGATGCTCAAGTGAAACAGTTGTTGGAATGGCATGAAAACGTGTTTGAGATGCCGCAAGGATTACCCCCAAAACGTGGCAGGGAACATGCTATCAACCTTAAGGAAGGAGCAGAACCAGTTAACATCCGTCCTTACCGGTATACATATACTCAGAAGGACGAGATTGAAAAATTGGTTAGGGAGATGTTAGAAGCACGGATCATCCAGCCGAGCATCAGTCCATATTCAAGTCCAGTTTTGCTCGTCCAAAAGAAGGACGGAGGATGGCCTACGGCGCGTGGATTACCGAGCCTTAAACAAGCTCACGGTACCAGACAGGTACCCAATTCCCGTGATCGAGGAACTGTTGGATGAGTTACAAGGAGCTTCTGTATTCTCCAAACTCGATCTCAAATCCGGGTACCACCAAATACGTGTACGAGCCACAGACGTGAAGAAAACTGCCTTTCGAACTCACGAAGGGCACTATGAGTTCCTGGTCATGCCATTTGGGCTTACCAACGCACCAGCAACATTCCAATCCGTGATGAACGATATTTTCCGCAGGGAAGTTTGTGTTGGTATTTTTTGATGACATACTAGTCTATAGCAAGGGCATGGAGGAACACATGAATCACTTGGGAATGGTGCTCCAGATTTGGGAACAACACCTGTTTTATGCAAACAGAAAGAAGTGTGCTTTTGGACAACCACAGATTGCATATTTGGGACATATTATATCGGGCGAAGGGGTGTCAGCTGATCCAGCTAAGTTAGAAGCAATGGTGGGTTGGCCAGAACCAAAGAACACAACAGAATTGCGAGGCTTCTTGGGCTTGACGGGGTACTACAGGAGATTCGTTAAGAATTATGGGAAAATTGCGAGACCGTTGACCGAGTTACTCAAAAAGAACAGTTTCAAATGGACAGAAATGGCAGCACTAGCTTTCAAGGCTCTCAAAGGAGCAGTGACGACGCTTCCTGTTCTAGCCTTGCCAGATTTGAAGCTACCTTTTGTGATCCGCGTCGGGAAATGGAATTGGAGCTGTTTTATTACAAGGGAACAGGCCTGTTGCGTATCTCAGCCAAGGGTTTTCTGAAAAGGGGAGCTTGAAATCAGTGTACGAACGAGAGCTCTTAGCAATAGTCTTGGCAGTCCAACGTTGGAGACATCAGGGCAACGTTTCACGATACGCACAGACCAGAAGAGTCTAAAGCACTTGCTGGAACAGAGGTTTGTCACCAAGGAACAACAGAGGATGGGCTACCAAACTGTTAGGCTTGGATTTTCTCATTGAGTATAAGCCGGGAACTGAAAATAAGGCTGCTGATGCGTTGTCAAGACGAGTGCAACCTGAGCGTCTGTTGGAACTTGTATTCGCACCTCCTCCCTCTTTCGATGCAGCAGAATTACTATCTCAAGTTGAAGCTGATCCGGAGTTAAGAACTGTGTTACAACAAGCCCGAGAGGGAAAGAACCTGGAATCTGGTTATACGGTGAAAGAGGGGCTGCTATGTAAAGATGGAAGAGTGGCGTCTCGAATCAGCCAAGCTTTCTCCCAATTTCTTCTATCTTTTCATCTCTTTCTCTATTCTACCGAGAAGATCCATCTCGGGTCTTATCAGATGGTATCAGAGCCTTCGGTCTTCTGACTGTGGGTATCCAACGACGATTTCGACAATGGGTTTGGATAGTAACGATATAGCGCTGATCAGGCGGATTCTCGCTCGGGTGGAGCAGATGTTTTTTTCCATCGCATGACGACGATGAAGAGATCTGCCGATCCTGAAGCTGAGGAAGACCCAGATCCGTCGCTTGGGAAATTCATCGAGCAGGTGGTGAGCGGTCCAACTCAGAAGGGATTTCCTGCATCCGGAGCTTTTGCGACTCCTCGGGCAAGACGATCTCGCGGTCCGAAAAGGTTTCTTGGCAAGCGCAACTACCGCAGGGCTCGGGCAAGAAAACCAGGGAAGCGTGACAGAGCTCACTCGTCCAAGGTTAGATCTAGCGATGGCTCTACACGACCTTCTGCGAGATATGGTATGCGTTTCCGATCTCCTACTTTGCCCTTGTGTTCTAGACCTCGGACATGGGAATTTCTGCTTGATCTTGGTTACGATAGTATGTCGCTGAAGAGCGCTCGTGTAGCGAGTGAACGACCTTGCGATCCTGGACGAGCTAACCATGTGTGGGAGCCGGGTGGATTATCGCCTGAACAAGCTCAGTGGGACTGGGTAGGGAAGGTTTACAGTCGTGATAGAGTTCTGAAGCTAATGGGAGAGCTTCATGAATTGGGTTTACAGGGAATCAGGAAGACGGTAAGGATCTTAGATTGTCAAGGATCTTCCTCATAAACACGTTTCCGCTTGCAGCTGAAACAAGCGGAGAAGGTGGGACCAACGGGATCAGCCACCAGGAAGTTAATAAGATCTGATTTTTGGCATCCTTTGATCCTGGAGGAACTTGTGCTGAAAAGTGAGTTCGTCAAAGAGCTCTGGCGAGGCATTAGAGCTGTGAAGGGAAAGAAGGTTAAGAAGAGGAAGAAACGGGAACCTAGCCTGCCAGCTTTGGAACCCCAGAATTTTCCCTGTGTTGGGGTTGGAGGTATGATTAGTAGGCTTAATTATAAAGTTCTCGTTCAACCAGAACTAGATAAAGCTACAAGGGCAGTCTCTAGAATTACTTACGGATTGGTTGCTGTTGGTAAAGCTGATGGGTATAGTTTTGAGGTTGTGGATTGATCAAGTTAACTCCACTGACGAAGATAAGCTTGTGAGTTTCATTGGATCTGGTGGGTGTCAAACACACTTTAAGAAGCAGCTAGTAGCAAGGGAGTTAGCATTGTTTAATCCCGAAAAATTCATGAACCTAAGACTACCTCATGACAAGGGAATTCTAGTCTTTGCTGGTCATAGAATTGCTCAAACCACATTGTGAGATTGATGCCATTTTGATAGAAATCCTCGGTATATAAAGAGAAAGTTTGCGATGTAAGATGTGCTCTTACGAAGGAAAATAGGATTTCTTACTTTTCCATCTATATAAAATGAAAAGAAAGTTTTTGTATCAGGAAAGAGGCAAGGACAGATCCGCCGAAGAAGGATCGGGGTTAGAACTAGTCTGAAGCTTAAGGCTTTTGCTATTCAAGAAGGCTCTCCCTGCTGGCTCCATGTATGCTATAGCTCCTGAAAGTGTGAGTTTGGCCCCTGGATAGAGAGAAAGGTAAAAGAAAGAGGAGAGTGATGTTTCGTTTCAAGTTCGAGATCTCGTGTAGGTATACATGAGAACAGAGAAGTGTCCTACGGATTCAGAACCGGAAGGTCAGAAAAAAGTGGGAATGACAGTCCGGCTACCGGAGGAGCTATTCAACTATTATCAACTATTGAGTCTCTGAGTGGATTTTCCAATAGATGGGAGCAAGGAGATTCTGTCTGAAGAAGGACGCAGAAGTTAGTGCGTAGCGCTTGATACATCAAAGTATGCCTCCGCTTACACATCAGCAGTCGTTCTAATTTTTCAATCAAAGTAGTAGCTGTCGTATTCCAGAAGGAAGGGGGATTGATATAAGAAGAGTCAGACTTCTTTTTAAGCAGCAATCTTTTACAGAAAAGAGAGTAGTTGTCGTCGATGTGGGATAGTCCCTGAAGAATAGTACCCATGTCAACGGATTGCAGGTATAGTTCAACTCATAGCCCCCAATCCCACGGGTGACGATATTGTCATTGGGGATCTGTATGCTTTCAAAAGAGTCGTTAGCTGATCTAGGAGTCAGTGGTCAATAAGTAGGCAAAAGACTCTGGGGAAGTAAGCGAAGCTATTGATTGGTTGAGCCCCTCAACAAAGCATGTCCAGCACTTATCTTAAGTTCCTTTAAGCAGATCTGTGAGCAATCCTAGGCCTCTCTTTCAGTAATTTCCAAAGAGTATAGGCTCAATTCAAATTATTTATGGTAGGCAGAGCAATCGTAGACCCTTACCTAGCTAGTGACCTGGCTCTCTTCTTCATACTTACTGCACGCAGGATAAGATCTACTTGTCCTCCTCCCTTCCCTTTACCTTTAAATGAAAGCTTTCACCCTCTCCCTCATCTGCATCCAAACCATTTCGACCGGAGCGACTTTGTTCAATCGCTTTTGCACTTTTTTCTCTGCCTGGCAGGCTTTTCATAGTTCACGGCCCCTGTTGAGTAGGGTCGGTATAGGTAAGGCAATCGATTCAAAAGTAGACTGAGAGTGGAGGTTTAGAATCACCTAAGGCGTACTGTAGAAGGAAAGAAAGGTAAGCAATCCCAGACCCAATAGGGCTACCTTTCTTCGACTGAGACCTATCTGCTTCATTCCCGAGTTTCACTTCACTTGGACACAGCCAAAGAAAAAGGGGGGCTTGATCCACCGCTTTCAAGTCCAGTTAAATTAGAGAACTCCTTTTTAGAAGAATAGGATAGAATCTTCCGAATCAGTCCTCCTATGGTTGGACCAAGGTCATTTCGACTCTCTAGACTTTCTTGCTTCTTTCCATCCTGAGAAGTAGATCCTTTGGACCTTTTCTTTCCTGTTGAACGAGTGGATGTTTTGAACGAGTGTTGAGCGAGTGAAATGCCCCATAAGCTATAAGGGCGAGCTATCTCTTTAGATTCTGTGAGCTGCGATTGAACTGAACGTTCCAAGTGCATCCAGCAGGAATCGAACTTACTTGCCTCGGTTGGGCGCTTTAACCATTCAGCCATGGATGCAAAGAGAGCGAGTGAACTAGGTTTTGGTATTCCTTCTCGAGCTTCAATTTCTTCCGTTATAGGAGATTCGAGAAAAGATGGAATAGGAAGACGTGTTTCCAGAACAAACAAGATACGGGTTGAGAAGGGGAAGTTAGCAAAGTTAGACAAGATTGGAATGGGCATAGGAACATGTATTGATGTACCAGATCGGCTAATGCTCCCAGGTTGATGCGATGTATTCCACCAGTTGACTGAAGACTTTATTATTGGTATATCGATCGGTCCAGCACGAATTGAAATAGAAGCCGGTTCGACAGGAAGCTTTTGAAAACGCAGTGCACCCAGGTAAATAAGAAACGAGATGAATACAGAGGTCAAACGAGCATCCCACACCCAAAAGGTCCCCCACATTGGTCTTCCCCGAAACCCCCCAGTAACTAAGGTAAACAACGTAAAAAAAGCACCCATTTCTATACCGGTTCCGGAAGAGCGAAGATAAAGGGGATGTTTTGTTAATAGGAACAAGAAAGTGTTTATAGCCGTGGCGATATAAACAATAATACTCATCCGAGCCGCAGGAACATGTACATAGAGAATACGAGAATTTCCACCTTGTTGAAGATCTAGTGGTGCTACCCCAAGACTTAAATGAATAGCCATCGCTGTTAAGAACAACCAAGACCCAATGAGAATTTGCGCGTAGCTTCTGGTCTTTGACATCAAAAAAGAAGGTTGTAATAACGAAACGGACATGTTAAAATTTTGTCCTAGCTAGTGGAACAAGAAAGACATGGATCTATAATACGCAATCAAAGGATTTCCCCCAACGAATAATTCCCCCTGCTTTGTTTGTTTTCGCTCTGCTTGTGCGTGGCACTCCTTGCTGGCGGAGCGGCGCATAGCGAAAAAAAGAAAAAAGGAAACTCACCACCAAAAGAAAAAGGTAGGTTAACTAACGAAACTCAAAACTACATTTGAATTCTTGCTCACCGATAATCCTTTAGAAAAAATCTTATACAGCTGTATACAGGATTATTGGTATAGCTGTCCACTAGCCGAAAATCGGACACCAAATTATTGTAGACTGAATTAAATAATTGCATAGCTGCCGGGTCTGCCGTATTTGGCAATCCGGCATCCTATAGAAGTTGAGTGCTCACCTTGCTCAAGAAACTTGGCGTTTCTATATAAGGGTGACTTCGGGGGAACTCGGACATTACATTTTCTTTATATTTGTCCAGATACTTTTCCACTTCCTCAACTACAAGATTTCTCAAGAAATCCTCCTCCGCCTTTCTTTTCTCCTATTATAAAGTATAAAGGAGTTAGGAAGCCGACGATCTGATCTGAGTAGTTCTGGTAGCGCCCTGGTAGCCAATGAGTGCTTGTCTGGTATCGAATGAGCTCAAGTAGTTGAGTAGCTAAAGGCGTTGCCTTAGAGGAATGAATGTCCTATCTTCGGGTAAGCTTCCTACAGACTTTTCTTCCCGAAGTTCCTGGATTGTGTGAAATAAGAACATAGGGTATTGACTGATTAGCTGCTCAAGCTACATTTCAAAGGTGAGGAGTGAACCTTCTTTCTGGCTGATTCAATATCACCGGAGTCTGCTCAGGGTTCCAAACCAGCAACAAGGCTAATTACGAGAAGCAGAACAAAAGAAGATATGGGATTCTAATGTTGCTAATGCTACTTCCGGGTGGGCATCCAAGACAAGATTGAATTCATTGTCAAACCGTTCCAGCCGGGCATCCGTGCAGGTGTCACAGGTTCCTCCTGAAAGGCTGCTCTCTCCTCTTTCTCAAGCTTCATAGCATCGGTTGAATAAAGAGCAGGGCTAGACGCGCCTTCGATTCCCTAGTTCAAGTTAAGGATAAGGTTTGAGATAGATAATAGGCAAGCATTTAAGATACTTATTAATAGGGATTCTGCTCCTCGATCGGACTTCGTGCAATTCTTTTATATGTAAATAAGGGAGGGGTCTCGACCACATTTTTGAGTAATAGTAATAGGCTAAGGCGGATTCGTCTGCTTCGCTTACGTAGTCAAAACATTCTCGCTGGACACCTGGTAAGGAATATTTGTATATGCGAGAAAGAGACTCTCACCTACAGCTCCCGTTACTAGTAGTTCCGGTTAGCCCACTTGCCCGAGCACACTCTCAACTTGTAGATGATCCAACAGAAAAAGCAAGAGACCACGAAAGCACGCATGAAAACAGCCCTTTTGAAAGCATACCCAAGGCACCCATCCAATCTGAACTTATAGACATCAAGAAGAAGATCTATTAACACGCACGGCTACCTATATAACAAGTTGCCTCTGACCTCTGTCTCACGACCGCAAATAGAATCTGTAGCTTCATGCCCTGACCTGAACCTGATGCCAAGTCCCATCTTGCCTATGTTGCCCATCTCCCATTTAATCGGAACGGAAGTCAGAAATCTAATATCTGTACGGACCCCAAACATCACAATGGATCAACTGAAAAATGGCTGTTGTTCTATTCTCACTCAACTGGAAACTCTCCTCCGCAGCCAGAGTCCAAGTGAAATGACTATCTTTCAAACACTCTGTGATAGGTGCTGGTGCTGAAGTTGCGAATGAAGCGACGGTAGAATGTGGCAAGACTATGGAAATTACGAACCTTACTAGTGGAGGTAGGTACTGGCCATTCCACAATGGCACTAACCTTTCCCGGATCAGCCTTGACTCGAAAGCTTTATCAAAATTCAAAAGTCTATCACCCAAGCCAAGCGAGCCAAGCAATTAAGGTAACGAGAGCTAGAGCTTGAATCAAACAGGTCCTAGGAGTCAATCAAGTCATGAGCGTACGAGTCTAGAGTGAATGTCTTATTTGTTGAAATGGTCCTGTTATTGCTAGGAAGGTATGGAACACGGGTAAGCTAGCCAACACGGGGCAATACAATAGTACAAGAGAGGGAGTAAGGGATGGGTCAAGTAAGTAAAGCACGCATAGGAGTAAAGAGAGCTTCCCCTGCCTTCCTCGCACACGCATATAAGATATAAAGGTACCCCGTGGGCACACACACGCGAGAGTTGGAAATGCATGATTGGCCGATTCAATAATATCCGCATAATAGAGGGAACTCAAGATTGGATACTCTATGTCTTTCTTTCCTTCTGAGTATTTGGAGATATCTGAACTGGATACTCTATGTGGAATGGACACTCTATGCCTTTCTTGACTAATAGGAATTTCTACGTGTTAAACACTCAACTGTAATGGCTACTCTATGTCTTCCTCCTACTTCACTCAGTGGTTAGAGTATTGCTTTCATAAGGCACTAGTGATTGGTTCGACTCCAATCGTAGGTAACAGCTTTCCTTCTGTTGCTTGTCTGAGACTTTCCGCGTATATGATAGAACGATAGATAGGAACTCTATGTTTTACTCCCTGACTAGGAATATATGGGTGAAAAGGTACGTGACGAATGGTTTATTTCACTGGTTTATTGTTAATGAGGTTTCTCCTGCCTGTCCAATTGGTTAACCAGGAAGGGTGTCCTGGGCTCTGTTCATAGCTAACCTGCCCGGTTACCTATTCCCTTGTGTATGGGTTCTCTCGGGTAGGTCCTTATCACTCCCCACCCGAGTTTAGTCTGGCTTGTATTCTTCTATCTGTAATGTTGTCTAGATCCCAAGGGTCCTTTTCATGCTAACCGCGACTACGAACTCACAATCATATGGCACAGGGCTATCATCTGGTACTGTAACTGAATCAGAGGCTCAAAATAGGAACAGGCTCCTTTATAACTTCACCCCAACATAGGTCCTCGACGTCAATCTTCTGAGCCTTTACATTGGCATTCAATTTAGAGGAGAGACGTACCAAGCGCATACGTACTTTATACCTGGTAAAGTGCTTGCTCTTAGTCGGCCGACTGTTTAGTATTTAGATTACATCTGCTGATTCTACTTGGCTATTCAAGGTGGCTGCCTGCTTCTCCAGCTTTCAAAGCTTATCACTTCGCTTCTTACTTCGCTTCTTACTTCGCTACCTACTTCTCCTGCGTCTACTACTGTTTGTTCCTACTACTCCCTTCCCTGTTCAACGCTTAGGCGGTGGGAACTGGGCTTAGTCAGATGGGATCCAATACTGAAGGAAGAATAGTTGTATTGCTGAAGAGTGGCAGAGCGAACACCTTGGTCTTTGCGCGCGGAGTAATCCTATCTAGAAGGTGAAATACCATAAAATACCAGGAGCTGATCATGCGAAATTATCTATTCTATGGCTTGTATTAATAAAGAGAATAGCCCTTAACAAGAGTAAAACGTCCGGACGATCGTGTAATGCGCCTTCCTCCTTATATAAGTGTGCCACTCAGGTAATCTTACTTTCCACCATTACTCCTAAGATCAATCCACTAATACCACCAAGCCAAGTAGGCTGAAATCAATAACTAAAAATAGCCCAAAACTTCGCTTCTACGCCTTGGTTCCTTAGCTCCAATTCCTCCTAAAACAAGAAGTCTTCCCATGAAACGTGCGAAGCTACTTCCAGAAACATGCCACTCAGGCGATCCAGCTACTTAAGAGGGAATACCGATCTCAAAGTAACAAATAATTTCCCCACCCACGTTATTGCCCCTAAGGAATACTCAATGCTCCCACTCGGACAATCCCACAACTTCAACGCTAGACCAAGACGCCGAACCAAGTAATAGGCTAATAATTTTTCCGACCGAGGAATAGGATGATAGAGAATCGCTGTTATCGGACTTCGAATGATTGCCAGAATTTAATTAAGCATTGGATAGGGCTTCCTTTTCTTTATTTGATGCAAAGTTTAGGCATCGGGTAAAGTTGAAGGCTCGGGCTTTTCTATTGTTGCTACTGACATCTAGTTTGAAGTCCACGTATTACACACTATTGCCTTTTGTCACTGGTTCCACTGATCCGAAGTTCTTTCCAAAGAAGAGTGAAGATTGAAGGGGTTCGATATCGCATTGTCGCCCGCCTCCTTTTCCTTCTTTCGGATGGCTGCATTGTCTCTATATATTAATTACATTAGCAGAACATTAGCAGATTGCTCGCATTGAGCGTTAAGAACAAGTCAACCTAACTTGGATTCTTAGATTCTTAATTCATGATCTTTCGAGAAGGAAAACAAGAGGGACTAGGATTTGTAGGAATGTTCCCTGTCAGCGTCGAGTCGAAGGAAAAATAGCCTGATAAGTCTGGTTTTCAGTCCCATTAGGAGGATACAGAGCTGTGTAAGCAGTAGTTTTAGGCTTTGCAGGACCGGACCGGCCGGACGACGGAGTGGGACTAGTATTTGCAGGACTAGCTGGAGCAGCCACTTAAGCACGTTCCGAAGTTGTAGTTTATGCTTTTGATGGATATGGGCAAGTTACAAAGCCCTGTCTATCTTTTAGTATTACATTAGATATCTCTTATCTGGTATAGGTACTTCGCCCACAAGGAATAAGTTTGTAGTTCTGGTATTCCCCTCTTTCTCTACCCAACGGATCTCCTCTGGTCTAAGAGTTGTACCATTCTGGTCTTGACCCGCCTGCATCCCGTTCTGCCTCGAACCCTGCCCCGAATCCTATACCACAACCCGACCTGAAGGTAAAGAGGCTAGCGAATCAATTCATAAGAGCTCTCGACGAAGCTGAAGTAAGCCAAGGACCGGCAGGATCAATAGTAAGGTCGGACAGGAGAGTAAGGTTGACCAGAAGTGGATTCTCAATCTTGTGATCTTTACCCAAGATGTTATCGAGTGGATCCATAGTACCACACCTTGTATTTTGCATTTATGCGTGCTAAAGCAATGTCCATAGAATGAGATTCTAGAATGGATCCCACCAAAAAGAAGAAGAAAAAGGCGAAGGAAGTCATTCTAGCGATCATTACAGCACAATTCCTAGGCTTGTAATACACTCATTCGTACTCAGACGGACGGAGGGCTCTCCTTCCTCTATCCTACTCTTTCCTTCTTTAACCTGTTCGATCCATGAGCCATTCCGTGAGCCACAGAAGAGTACGATCATTCAACCCAGCAGAAAGCACAAAATCACTCATTCCGTAGATAGACTCATATAGCTATTTGATCAGAGATAGTACCAAAAGTGCTAGAAGGCTAGAAGGAGGGACAGCCACTTTAATTTGGCTTGGGCGTGGGCCTTTACTAATTTTTTAGAGTAATCTGAAAGCTAATCTTTAGCATAACTCTAAGCAGCGGCAGGCAAATAGCAGACAATCAGCAGGTGCACAGTAAACAAGCAAGCAGGCCGGAAGCAGGTAGCAAGCGATAGCCAAGCGATAGGCAAGGAAACAATTAGTGGATTAAGTAAGAAATACATAGTAGACAATCCAAACGGTAGGAATATGATAAGGATAAGTTAGTTGAAGCAACGACTCTCTTCTTTATTTTATTTTATTTTATTTTATTTTATTTTATTTTATTTTATTTTATTTTATTTTATTTTATTTTATTTTATTTTATTTTATTTTATTTTATTTTATTTTATTTTATATAGTCAACTTCTTTCTATACTCTATACTATAGTAAAGCGACTATCTTCCTTGCATGCCGTTCGGGAAGCTGTTTGTTCGCTGGATTAATCTTATGGATCGGATCCTCAGTGAAAAGTCCTCTATATAGGAGACGATCTTGGGTGCCTGATGACCGTTGGGTATGAGGTGGCCAGTCTCTTTTAGGTAGACAGAGAAGGATTCAGTCAGTTTAGCCTGGTTTTCCAGACAAGAAGATAGTGGTAACAGTCATATGAGATGGTCTCAGACCTAGAATGGATGGTAAAACTGATGACTTTCTATGGACATACAGAGGTTCCTCCTAGTTAGATCAATAAGGATAAGTAAGGATTGCTCGATCAAGATAAGGAGACTAAAGAAAAGAGGAGGGCTATCGTCCCGATTGTGCACCAAATGATGGGGTTTGATTTGAACAGGCTGCTCCTAGGATCCAATAGATAATACAAAGTAGTCGTCCTTATATTCCATGAGAACTGGGAATAGTGAGAGCACCTAAATATGAATGATATGAAAGACATCAAAGACATACAAAATAAAGACTTAAACTATAAATGAGCCGAGGAGCTGTGTCGAAGAAGGCCTGAAGCAGAGGACAATGGATCCGCCGCTGAAAAAGAAGAAGATTACGATGCTAATGGATAAGTAAAAAGCCCTTACTTCCTATTCTTATCTAACAGGAGATATCCTTTAGTTGGCTTTTTCACTATATGGGGCTCTTCAAGCCCACACAAGAGAAGGTGCTCGCTAGTCTCCCTGTTCTCTATTCAACGGATCTCCTCCGGGAAGTTGGTTGTTCAAGCAGGTAGATCTGTATCCCTCTATTGTTCACCCCGTTCTGGACTTATTTAGCCCTCGTATCGAGTGAATTTAACTAATTATTTTGATTCTTAAGCTGGAGCTGGGTTTGTGGCAGCTGTGTTCGAGGAAGCCCATTCTGCTGCTTTCGAGTGAGAAGTAAACCCACGACCTGGACTCGGAACCATCCCATCAGGAAGGACTAGAGCAATCAACAAAGCAAGGAAAGACCAACCAATAAGTAGACCTGTCAATAGCCGGACGAGACCTGAAACTAACTTGGAATCAAGGAATTCCAGTCAAGGAGATCAAGGAAATCTAAGTCAAGTAAGTCAAGTAAATCTAGAAATATTGGCAATCAAGTCAACGAAATCAAGTCACTGCAACCCTAAAATATTGACAAAACATTGGTCGGACCAAAGTGATAACTTAATTTGTATATTCCTGTTCCATAAGCAGGAGGAATCCCAGGATTTTAGGGAGTATATAGACCAATAGTTGGAGTAGACCCATCAAGCAAGCGACCTGTCAACAAGAAGGTAAAGAACCAATCACAAGAAAGACCATATAAACTTAGGGATATTCCCTGAACCCATATCAGTTAAGTACTTGTATTAGGAGCTTGTAGCCCCGTAGTCGGAATAATAGGAATAGTCCTTTCAGTAGGAAGAGTCGTAGGAAAGATAACCTCCTATGTTAGTTAGCCTATAATGTTCCCATCAACCGTAAGGGAAGGTGTAGATCCACCATAAATTCGTCGACCAGGGACCGCTGCACGTGCCGTCGTTTCGGTTTCGGCTTTTGACGATGCTTTTTCTGATGATGCTGGGTAAGTTACCAAGCCCTTATGACATGACAAGGGATAACCATATGTATATATACTTATGTAGCGTAGCTGCCGTTTCGTTCAGCCTTGTTTGGATAGATCTATGTCCTTTGGTTTCTTCTAGTTATGATAAGTTAATAGGACATCGGATCTAGCCCGAGTTAATTGCCAAGCGAAGGTCCCGCAAAGGAGAAGTTCTTTCTGTTCTTTCTTAAGCGAGGGGAAAGTTGTTCACCAAGGTCTGCAATCCATGTTCACAATTCAGGTGTAAAGTCGAAAAAGGTAGTGGGGAAGAGCGATATCTGTGTTTGAGTTGGGCTCACGAAGGGAAGATATCATTATATAGCTTTTATACCTTCTGGTCAACCTTGAGACAAACAAGCTGGCCGATCTCTATAGAACCGAGTTTGCTGAACAAACCAAAAGGGTCGCGATTGTCCTCTTCATTTTGGAGTTGCGTGAAAGCTGCTGCCGGCACGGCTCCCAGTCCATCCTCAAAATCGAAAGAATTAGTGAAATCGAGGCAATCCCACGGCTTCGTTTCAGGCTTAAGCCCAGAATGGCATACGGTTAAGGCAAGTATAACAACCATCTCACTGACATTCAACTCACGGACACTATAATCACTGACACATACATCACATTCCCATTCCCATTCTCCTACTAACGGAACAGTTTGATGAAAAACTAGCGATCACTTCATTAATTTCTCCCAAAAAACAAAATGAAAGGATTTCTTTGCCCTCGTTCCCTTAATTTCGCTGATAATTATTGCTTTCCATTGATAGGACTAAGTTGGTCCTAGATATCTGACTACTATGGATACGTTCATAGATCCTAGCTATCCTGAAAACATGCTATCTGCTTTCGCTGCTTTACTTGCTGCTGGGAATTACTCTGTTGGATTATAGTAACCTTCAGTGCTTATCTTGCTCCCCTTGGAGGTGCTAACTCCGGACCGGTTGGTGCTGGGTGTGGCTTTCCTTCTAACATGCTATCCTTCCTTTCAGGTCGGTCAAATACCAAAGATCAATCCAATCAACCCTCACATTCATCAGATCAAGGATCAATCCCATCACAATCAAAGTCAACACCCGAACATTCTTCCTATCCATCTGAGCTTTCCGACCATTCATCTGAATATTCATGCAGCCGTCGATCTTATTGTATCCAAACTGTCGTAACTCCGCCATACCCATTTCGCGGCAACAGGGGCCTTTAAAGCCTTTTTTCTTACATCTAAACATGCATGCAGTGGTCGATCTTCTTGTATTGAAACCACTAGAACTCAGGTTTGAGCTCCTCTGATCCATTTCATGCCAGCAAGGTGCCTTCCTGTGCATTTTAAGGAGCATTATGCTCATTCCACTCCTGTGACATAAAGGGACATGCCTGTTGAAGTGGCTTTTCTTTTGCCTTCGTTTTCTTTCTTCTAGATTCTTCTCGAAGAAAATAAGTCATAGTTCGCTTGATAATCAGAGTTCACTTCATAGTCATAGATCACACTTTCTTCTAAACAGACTTCTATCAGTCCTTTGGAGAATCCTAATCCACCCGTCTTCCCCAGTCCCTGAGCCCAGCTTGTAGCAAGCCAACTGTTTGACTTTGCTAAGAGAAGAGAGAGAAGGGAAAGACAGACGGCAGAAAGCCTTAGTTGCTATGGAGTTTGATTGCTTCCCCTGGCCTCTGGCATAAAAGCCTTGGAACGGCTGCCGCGCCTGATTCGACTGATCAGCTATAAGGCTTGTGATGGCTTGCAAGCAAGTAGTAGTAGCTTGAAGTAGCTTCAAGTAGGGCTGTTACAACAGTAGCTGATAGTGACATTAGTTTGAATAAGGCTGGCTCCACTGAATCTCTAGTCTAGTCATCTGTATCTTCCGAGGGTTAGGATCAAGGGCTGCCTTTAACCGTAACAACAAGCCAATATCTAGCCAGAAAGCCAACTACTCTAGTTCCATCTCCCAGGCAACCAGTACAGTACCATTCTCCCCCTCCGTACGTCTTTCTTTCCCCCTTCCGCATAGAACCCTTTCTTCACTCACAACAACCGCCAGTAGGTTATAGCCCAGGCAGCTTCCTTGCTTGCCCCTTATCATAATTATTGAGGAAAGAAAGGGTCGTGAATGGTGAGGTCGCATATGTATCAAAAGTCAAATACCTAGCAACTAGCAAGAGCACTGGATTAGTTTAGTTGGGCGTGGGTGTGGGCAGGGGTGTCAATCTACAGAAATGAAAAAAAGAGATCTAGGCGTATATTCTATTAGTTATTCCATGGCAGGTTTTTGTTGCTAAAAGGGCAGCTTTCTCAAGTGATTCATGGGATACAAGTAGTCTTCTTTGAAATGAAAGCCCTTGATCATGATTGGAGTCCCGATATCGAGTGGTTCCCTATTTCTGTGTTGAAGTAAAGAGGTCCTTCTTTCTGGAGATAGGATTGCGTTTCTGATCACCTATAATGTTGATTCTTTCAGCCGGGTCTCCGCCTCACAGAGCATCATAGTTAGCACGATAGCCCCAAACATAGTAGCCACGGTAGCTTTGGTTATTACAGGAGAACGTGCCCATTCATGCAGAGGATCTACCGGGATTTTCTACTGGATTTTTCTTTTAGGGTTAGTGCAAGGTTGGCTTGTGCGAAGTCGACAGGGGTGGTTGAGAAACACGTTTTATTGGGATGGGGCAGCAGGCAATGGATACCGTTCCCCCACCAGAGCCTGCAGTTGGTAGGCCAAATCCCTCTGTCCAAGTGATTGAGTTGAAGCTTTTCAGAGAAAGGGTCATTTCTGAGTGAATCAAGAGAAGATGCTC